CTAAATAAAATTCATGATATTCTTCTTACCTACCCTAATTCTTCAGAAAATGAACAGAAAGTCGAAAGATCAGAAAAAAAACAAGTAAAAATTGATTCAAATAATAGGTTAAAGTTTTCATTGAACGGAATTTTCACTAATTCTAAACGCGAAAAAAACTATATTGGAATAAAAGAAATAGGTAAAAAACCCCCTCGATGGTCATACAAATTAATTAACGAGTTGGAACAATATTTTAAAAAACGACGAAAAGAACAAGGCATAATGCAAGGGCTGGATCATCAGCTTCGAACAAGAAGATTTAAATATATAGCTTTTTTAACTCGTTCCAGACGAAGTTTTAAGAAGTCTCATTTCAAAAATTATAATCTTTATAGAAAATTTAATAGAGACTCGGGTTTTGTAAGTTATTTGGAAGAACCGGATTTTCGTCGATTCGTAATCAAAGGCTCTATCCGTATTCAAAGACGTAAAATGGTTATTTGGGGACTGTCTCAAGGAAATCCCCATTCTCCGCTTTTTTTGGAAAAACTGGAAGATTTTCCTTTTCCTATATCCGACCTAATGAAACTTTTTTTTAATATTAGAGATTGGTTGGATAAAAAGTCAGAATTCGAAATTTTAGATCAACAATTCCAAATAAAAAAAAACCACCAGGAAGATACAATAGAATTATGGGAAAACATTCCATATGCACAAAAATCAAGAAGTGTTCTATTACTAGCTCAATCAATTTTTAGAAGATATATTAAATTACCCTTATTGATAATAGCTAAGAATATTGGCCGTATTTTATTACGACAATCTCCGGAATGGTACGAGGATTTCCAAGATTGGAATAGAGAAATTTATCTAAAATGCAGCTATAATGGTCTTCAATTCTCCAAAACAGAATTTCCTAAAAATTGGTTAAGAGAAGGTTTTCAGATCAAAATCCTATATCCCTTTCATTTGAAACCTTGGCACAGATCTAAGCTACGACTCTCTGATAGAGATAGAAAACAACAAGATGATTTTGATTCTTGTTTTTTAACAGTTTTGGGAATGGAAACGGAATACCCTTTTGGTCCTCCACGAAAAACACCTTCCTTTTTTGAACCTATTTTTAAAGATATAGACTATAAAGTCGAAATCAGAAAATTAAATTTTAGAGTTCGAAGAGCTTTTAAAAAAATAAAAAAAAAAGAAGCAAAAGCATTTTTATTTGTAAAACAAATAATAAAAGAACTTTTCAAAGGAAAGAAAATTCCATTATTTATACCGAGAGAAATATATGAATCAAATGAAACTGAAATAGAAAAGGATTTGATAATCAGCAATCAGATAATTCATGAATCACTTAATCAAAATCGATCTACAGGTTTTACAAATTATTCACAGGTAGAAGAAGAAATTAAACATAGAATTGATAGAAGAAATACAATCAGAAATCAAATAGAAATAATGAAAAAAAATAAAAAAAAAGTAACGCCGGAAAAAAAAAAAAAGAAAAAGAATGATGGAGAATCCCCCCCAAAAATTTGGAAAATATTTAAAAGAAAAAATATTGAATTAATAGTGAAATTTTTAATTGAAAAAATATACATAGATATCTTTCTATGTATCATTAATACGCGCAGAATCGCTCTACAACTTTTTATGGAATCAACAAAAAAAATTCTTGATAAATACATTGACAATAAGGAAACAAATCAAGAAAAAATGAATAAAACAAAACAAAATAAAATTGACTTGATTTCAACTATGACTATAAAAAAGGCTTTTGATAATCTTAGAAATAGTAAGCGGAAGTCACATATTTTTTTTGATTTATCTTACTTGTCACAAAAATATGTATTTTTAAAATTCTCACAAACCCAGGTTATTAACTTCAATAAGTTAAGATCTATTCTTCAGTATAATGAACCGTCTTTTTTTCTTAAAAATGAAATAAAGGATTTTTTTGGAAGACAAGAAATATTTGATTCCGAAGTAAGACATAAGAAACTTCCAAATTATGGAATGAATCCATGGAAAAACTGGTTAAGAGGTCATTATCAATACGATTTATCTCAGATTACATGGTCTAGATTAGTTCCACAAAAAGGGAGAAATGGAAAAAAGAAATGCCATACATCTCAAAATAAGGATCTAAATAAATGGTATTCCTATAAAAACGACCAATTATTTGATTACAAAAAAAAACAAAATTCGAAAGTCTATTTATTACCAAAACCAAATAAAGAAGAGAATTTTAAAAAAAACTATAGATATAATCGTTTATCATATAAATATATTCATTCTGAAACTAAAAATAAGTCCTATATTTATAGATCATCAGTAGAAACAAATAAGAAGCAAGAAAATTCTACCAGAAATAAAGAAAAAATTGTTAACATACTCAAAAATATTCCTATCAAGAATCATTTAGGAAAAAGTGATAGTATATATATGGAAAAAAATACAGATAGAAAATATTTGGGTTGGAAATTGAATACAAATATTCAGGTTGAACCTAATAAATACCAAATCCAAGTAAGTGATCAAATTCATAATAATGGTCTTTTTTATCTTCCGATTGATTCAAATTCCGAAATGAATTACAAAAAGGTCTTTTTTGATTGGATGGGAATGTCTTTTGATTGGATGGGAATGAATGAAAAATTCTTAATCTTAAACCGCCTCATATCAAATCCGAGATTGTTTTTCTTTCCAGAGTTTGTGATACTTTATCATAAATATAAAGAGAAACCTTGGTTTATCCCAAGTAACTTACTTCTTTTTAATTTAAATATAAATCCAAATTTTATTGAAAATCAAAACATCAAGGGAAAGCAAGAGGAGGATGAGGATTTTTTAAATTTTAGCCCATCCAATTCAAAACAATATTTTGAATTAAAGAATCAAAACAATAATGAAGAATCTTTTTTAGAATCGATCGAAAAACTAAAAATATTCCTTAAAGGAGATTTTCCTTTGCAATTAAGATGGACTGGACGTTTGAATCAATTGAATCAAAAAATGATGAATAATATCCAGATATATGGTCTCCTGGTTAGCCTCATAAATGTAAGAAAAATTACTATATCCTATATTCAAAGGAAAGAAATGAATCTGGATATAATGAGGAGACGTTTAAATCTTACACAATTAACGAAAAAGGGAATATTAATTATGGAACCTGCCCGGCTATCTGTAAAAAATGACGGACAGTTTTTTATGTATCAAATCATAGGTATTTCCTTGGTTCATAAAAGTAAGCACCAAAGTAATCAAAGATACCGAAACCTTAAAAATGTTGCTAAGAATAATTTTGATAAATCCATTTCAAGACATAAAACAAAAACTCTAAATAAAGACAAAAATAATTATGATTTGCTTGTTCCTGAAAAAATTTTATCGTCTAGACGTCGTAGAGAATTGAGAATTCTAATTTCTTTCAATTTTAAAAATAAAAATAATGTGCAGATAAATCCATTATTATGTAAGGAGAACAAGATAAAAAACTGGAGTCAATTTTTGGATGAAAGTAAAAATTTTGACAAAAAAAAAAATGAATTAATTAAATTAAACTTCTTTTTTTGGCCTAATTATCGATTAGAGGATTTAGCTTGTATGAATCGCTATTGGTTTCACACCAATAATGGTAGCCGCTTTAGTATGTTAAGGATATATATGTATCCCTAATTTTAAATTTTGAGTTTCCTATATATACAGAATCTTCGTACTAAACTATTTGGTATCGTCTTTTTGTATCACTATCCAAATGAACTCAAAAATCGGATTGATTAATGTTAATTGAGAAAATCAATATAAAGAAATGATGATTGTTGTGTATACTACATGAAAATTTATAACATTATTATTACTGATTAAAAAAATAAATATCTGTAAAAAGGGGAGTGTCCAATTATTTTATGGTCAAAAATTCATTTATTTCAATTCTTTTGAAAGAACAAGAAGAAAACAAAGAAAACAGAGGATCTGTTGAATTTCAAGTAGTAAGTTTCACCAATAAGATACGGAGACTTACTTCACATTTGGAATTGCACAAAAAAGACTATTTATCTCAGAGAGGTCTGCGTAAAATTCTGGGAAAACGTCAACGGTTGTTGGCTTATTTGTCAAAAAAAAATAGAGCACGTTATAAAGAATTAATAGGGCAGTTGGATATTCGAGAGAGAAAAACTCGTTAATTTGAAGAGTTAGTTTGAATTATTCGCTTAAAGTTTGATGAACTTCTTTTCACTTTCAGCAATTCATGGAAGAATGAATCAGGAAAAACCTATGACTGTACCATCTACAAGAAAAGACCTAATGATAGTCAATATGGGACCTCACCACCCATCAATGCATGGTGTTCTTCGACTCATTGTTACTCTAGATGGTGAAGATGTTATTGACTGTGAACCAATATTGGGTTATTTACACAGAGGTATGGAAAAAATTGCGGAAAATCGAACAATTATACAATATTTGCCTTATGTAACACGTTGGGATTATTTAGCTACTATGTTCACAGAAGCAATAACTGTAAACGCGCCAGAGCAATTAGGCAATATTCAAGTCCCTAAAAGGGCCAGTTATATCAGAGTCATTATGTTGGAGTTAAGTCGTATAGCTTCGCATTTGTTATGGCTTGGCCCTTTTATGGCAGATATTGGGGCACAGACTCCTTTCTTCTATATTTTTCGAGAAAGAGAATTGATATATGACCTATTCGAAGCTGCCACCGGTATGCGAATGATGCACAATTTTTTTCGTATTGGTGGAGTCGCTGCTGATTTACCTCATGGCTGGATAGATAAATGTTTGGATTTTTGCGATTATTTTTTAACCGGAATTGCTGAATATCAAAAGCTTATTACACGGAATCCTATTTTTTTAGAACGAGTTGAAGGAGTAGGTATTCTTGGTGGAGAGGAAGCAATAAATTGGGGTTTGTCGGGACCAATGCTACGAGCTTCCGGAATACAATGGGATCTTCGTAAAGTTGATCATTATGAGTGTTACGATGAAGT